CCTAACCATCCACTCATTTTTTGTTTCAAAAACCTCCCGTTGTGGAAATCCATCTATGGTAATAGACAGTAAAAACTCCATAGAGTTGGTCTTTTGAACCCGCTTCAAGCTATCATGACAATTCACGAATCTTGGGGTAAACAATCTCTCTTGCTTATGTTTACTTTTTTCACCATTTGATTCTTGTACATAGGAAATGAGACTCAACTTTTTTACTGCAAATTTAGAAGCCGTTTTCTTTCACTCATATAACTATCTGGTTTAGTTCATCAACTCAAATGCTGAAGAAAAATAAAAATATATATAGTCAATCAAATCTTTTTATCCTTGTTTCTAGAAAGAAAAGAATTTTGATAAATTTTAGGTCTCACCGAATCACACGTAGAGATATTGATAACACACATAGAGCTAATGGTATTTCATAACTAATTGATTGAGCAGCTGCCCGTAGACCACCTAAAAAGGAATATTTATTATTTGATCCATACCCCGACATAAGAAGTCCAACGGGAGCAATACTTGAAATGGCAATCCAAAAAAAAACACCAATACTAAGATCGGCTAGAACAAGGTGATCACCAAAAGGAATTACTGAATAACTTAGAAAGATAGATATTACTGCTATGGATGGCCCAATACTGAATAAACGAGTATCTCCTGTAGATGGAATAAGGTTCTCTTTCAAAAGTAGTTTTGTCCCATCTGCTAGAGCTTGAAGAATTCCTAAAGGGCCGGCATATTCAGGCCCGATACGTTGTTGTATTCCTGCAGATATTTCTCTTTCTAACCAAACAATTACTAGTACACCTATTGTGATTCCTAATACAAGAGTCACAATAGGGACAAGCATCCATATGATCCCATAGACTTCTTTTAAGGATTCCAATTTGGAAAAAGAATTGATAGTCTCTATTTCTGTTGTATCAATTATCATTTCAACGATCAACTTCTCCCATAATGATATCTATGCTACCTAGTATTGTCATAATATCAGCCAATTTCATTCTTTTAACTAACTGAGGAAGAATTTGCAAATTGATAAAACCTGGTGGGCGAATTTTCCATCTCCAAGGAAAAACGCTCTGGTCTCCTATCAGAAAAATCCCCAATTCTCCTTTTGGGGCTTCAACTCTCACATAAAGTTCTTGTTTCGACAATTCAAAAGTTGGAGAAGGCTTTTTACTAATAAACCGATATTCAAAATCATTCCATTCAGGATCTTTTAATCTGTCAAAACGTCGCATTTCTAAATTTTCGTAAGGCCCTCCTGGAATTCCTTCCAGAGCCTGTTGAATAATCTTTATGGATTCTGTCATTTCACCGATTCGTACTAAATAACGAGCTAATGAATCCCCTTCTCGTTGCCATTGAACCTGCCAATCAAATTCGTCGTAAGACTCATAATGATCAACTTTACGAAGATCCCATTCTATTCCGGAAGCTCGTAGCATTGGTCCCGATAAACCCCAATTTACTGCCTCGTCTCTCCCAATAATGCCTACGCCTTCAACTCGTTCTAAAAAAATAGGATTCCGGGTAATAAGTTTTTGATACTCAGCAACCCCTGTTAAAAAATAATCGCAAAAATCCAAACATTTATCTATCCAGCCATAGGGTAGATCGGCAGCCACTCCTCCAATACGAAAATAATTATGCATCATTCGCATACCGGTGGCAGCTTCGAATAGGTCATATATCAATTCTCTTTCTCTAAAAATATAGAAGAAAGGGGTCTGTGCACCAATATCCGCCATAAAAGGACCGAGCCATAACAAATGAGAAGCTATCCGACTCAACTCCAACATAATGACTCTGATATAGCTAGCCCTTTTAGGTACTTGAATATTGCCTAATTGTTCGGGTCCATTTATGGTTATTGCTTCTGTGAACATAGTAGCTAAATAATCCCAACGTGTTACATAAGGCAAATATTGTATAATTGTTCGGTTTTCCGCAATTTTCTCCATCCCTCTATGTAAATAACCCAATATTGGTTCGCAGTCGACAACATCTTCACCATCTAGAGTAACGATGAGTCGAAGAACACCGTGCATTGATGGGTGCTGAGGCCCCATATTGACTATCATGAGGTCTTTTCTTGTAGTTGGTGCAGTCATAAGTTTTTTAACGATTCATTCTTCCATGAATTACTGAAAGTGAAAAGAAGTTCATCAAAATTTAATCGAAACATATAAGTGAAAATGAAATAACTCTTCAAATTAATAAAATTAACGAGTTTTTGTCTCTCGAATGTCCAACTGATTAATTAATTCTTTATAACGTACTCTATTTTTTTTTGCCAAATAAGCTAGCAGTCGTTGACGTTTTCCCAAAATTTTCTTCAAACCTCTCTGAGATAAATAGTCTTTTTTGTGCAATTCTAAATGTGAAGTAAGTCTCCGTATCTTATTGGTGAAATTGAATACTTGAAATTCAACAGATCCTTTCTTTTCTTTTTGAAAAATAACTGAAATGACAGAATTTTTTACCATAAATGAATTTCCCCTTTCTTTATTTTACAGATATGGATTTTTTAGAATTTTATTGATCAGTAATAATAATGCCAGTAATTTGAACGTGGTATATAGACTTAATTTCTTTATGAACCTCTAATTTTAGCAATTCCAATAAATTAATCAAATTTGAAATTTGATTCAGATAGGAATCCAAAAAGGTGGTAGGTACGTTTTTTTCAGTCACAAAAGCGAATAATTGAAACCTAAAATCCTAAAATGAAGAAGATTCTGTTGATTCATTTCTAGATCTAATCAATACCTTATTTTATTGATTTAGTATTGTCTACTCGAATTAGATTCGAATGAGATGTAAAACAAGGCATGTTTGCATTTGTTTGCTTTCAGATACTCTATACGAGACAGGGTATATAGTACTATCAATTAATTTTCAATCGTGGATACATATGTATCCTTAAGATACTGAAACGGCTACCATTATTGGTATCAAACCAATAACGATTCATACAAGCTAAATCTTCTAATCGATAATTAGGCCAAAGAAAGAACTTAAATTTAATTAATTTATTTTTATCTTTATAAAGGGGTTTCCGTTCACCCAAAAATTGACTCCAGTTTTTTACATTGGTTTCGTTGCAAAATACTGAATTTCTATCGACGACATTCCAATTCAAAGAATTAAAAAAACTTCGAATTCTCAATTCTCTACGACGTCTAGACCATAAAATATTTTCAGGAACAAGCAAATCAAAATGAGTTTTTTCTGTATTTATTCTTTGAGTTTGAGGTTGCAGAATGAATTCGTCAAAATTCTTTTTATCAACATATCTTTGTTCTCGGTATCTTTGATTAGTTTGGTGTTTACTTTTATGAACCAATGAAATACCTATGGTTTGATACATAATAAATTGTCCATTATGTTTTACAGACAACCGAATAGGTTCGATAATCAATACCCCCTTCTTCATCAAGTCTGTAAGAGGTAAATTTGCCTGAATCAGCATTATATCCAAACTCATTTCTCTCCTTTGAATTGACGATATAGTAATTTTGGTTGGATTTATCAGTCGAAGCAGGAGACAATATACCTTGATATTTTCGAGCATTCTTTTATTCAAAGCATCGTTCCATCTCAATTGAAAAAGCAAATAACGTTTCAAGAACAAATCTAGTTCTGCTTCCGTGTTGCTTTTGTATTGTTTTTTATTTTGACCCTTTTTTGTGTCTGATTCCACGTAATCTTTTTCAAGATCGGTTTGATGTTTTGAAAAAACAGGGCTCAGATTTCCTTTGTTTTCTATATCTGATCCACGCTCTCTTTGACTTGGGGGTTCTTTTGTTTCTTGACTTCGATTCTTTATTTTTTTATTTGATGGTAGAAAAAAGTTTTGTTTTTGGTTTTTATTTTGAATAACATTTTCATTTGTATTCAAATTAAAAAGAAGGAATTTGCTTGGTATAATCCACGGTTTTATTTTATAGACATTATAAAGTAGTACAAATTCTGGGAAGAACCAAAATTCCAGATTCAATATGGGACGATTAAATATTTTTTCATTCATTCCCATCCAATCAAAAAAGACTTTTTTCGAATTTTTTTGAGTTTTTTCTGGATTTTGATGAGTTGTAAGATAAAAAACCCCTTTTTTCTCAATTTTATCAATTATTTGATAATTATTAATACCAATTTTAGTATTTGGATTACTGTTGGTATCGATCTTAACCCAGGCTTCAATATCTCCTTTTTGTCTAAGAGAAAAATGGATAATTTTCCAATCAAAATATTTTCTATCGAGATTTCTTTCTATATCTAGAATATTGACCTTTCTTAGATAATTATTGATATGAAGATTGCCGGGCATATCAACAAAGTTGTGTTTGGACGTGTTGGAATTATACGAAATTTCTAAGTTCTTCTTTACTTGAAAGGGTAATCTAGAAAAAAATGAGTCACTTTTATTTTCATAATTAATTGATTTATATGCTAAAAGACCATATCTATAACATTTTTTAAAATTATCTTTTTGGTTTGATAATGAATAGAGTTCCGAATCATTTTCTTTTTTGTAATGAATTAATTGGTCTTTTTCATATGAATTCCATTTGTTTAAGTTTCTATTTTTATTTTGAGCCATACAACTTTGATTAACCTTAGTTCGCCATTTTTTTGGCATTAATCTAGACCATCTAATCTGAGATAAATCGTATTGATAATGCCATCTTAACCAGTTTTTCCATTGATTGATTCTATAACTCTGAAGTTTCTTATGTTTTAATTCCGAATGAAATATTCCTAGTGTTTTAAAATAGTCCTTTATTTTAGTCTTAAGGAAGCAAGACGTTGTGTTATATTGAAGAACAGATCTAAATTTAGACAAATTAATAACTTGGGTTTGTGATAATTTGTAAAATACATATGCTTGTGACAAGTAGGATAAATCACAAAAAATATGTGAATTTTTCTTACTAATATTATAAAGTGACTTTTTTATAGTCGAAATAAAGATAAAGTGAATTTTTTTTTTA